TAGGATGTCCTAACCACCCAATGGCTATTCCATCCCCGTTGTCCATTGAGCCTGCTCTGAACAATCCACCTTTTGCCGGATTATTACCGATGTAATCATAAAAAGCTAATTTTTCAGGAATTTTAGACCAAGCTTCGGATAAACTTTGATTTTCGGCTAGCCCAGCACCAACTCTTCGATATATTTCTTGCTGGAAGTATCCTTGATCCCATTGATAACGAGTGGGACCAAATAATTCAATGGGGGTAGTTGCTGAACCATACCACATAGTTCCAGCAACAACAAAAGCTGCAAAAAAGACAGCAGCGATACTACTGGAAAGGACGGTTTCAATATTTCCCATACGTAATCCTTTATATAGGCGTTGGGGCGGACGGACACTAAGATGAAATAGGCCCGCTAATATACCCAATGTCCCCGCTGCAATATGATGAGAGGCTATTCCACCGGGAACAAAGGGGTCAAACCCTTCCACACCCCATGCTGGATTTACAGATTGTACCTTTCCGGTTAATCCATAAGGATCAGACACCCATATTCCAGGACCATACAATCCGGTTACATGAAAAGCGCCAAACCCAAAACAAGCCACCCCCGAGAGAAATAAATGAATTCCAAAGATCTTGGGCAAATCCAAAGAAGGTTTACCTGTACGTTCATCACAAAATATTTCTAGATCCCAATACACCCAATGCCAGATAGCTGCCAAGAAGCACAAACCGGAAAACACAATATGCGCTCCAGCCACACCTTCATAACTCCAAATACCCGGATTCGTTATAGTTCCTCCTGTGATACTCCAACCGCCCCATGAATTGGTTATTCCTAAACGAGTCATGAAAGGTATAACGAACATACCTTGTCTCCACATCGGATCGAGAACAGGGTCAGAGGGATCAAAAACCGCTAATTCATATAGAGCCATCGAACCGGCCCAACCAGCAACCAAAGCTGTATGCATTATATGAACAGACAGCAAACGGCCGGGATCATTCAATACGACAGTATGAACACGATACCAAGGCAAACCCATGGAAATACCCCTTTATCAACGAAAAATAGACACTATGTAACTTTATTGCACTGGAAAAACCGATATTATGGACCCCGTCTTTTCAGTAAATTATCTCATAGATAAATTATCTCATAGAAAAGACGAATATTCTTTCGATTCTTTTAGTAATAGTTAGTAATCATGTAACAATTCTGTTTGTAAGAACAAGGAGAAGCAAATCTATTCTATATCCGATAAGTATCAATACGCAATGGGGGGGCCGACTACCCTTTATTTATAATATTATATATTTATATTATTATATAAGTGAATAAGTGAATGCATACAGATTTGTTCAGGACCTAGTCGTAAGAATTTTACTTTATTCATTTTCATTTTATCTTCCCATTTTTATTTATGAACTTATCGAATCTACGCATAAAATATGATAAAATAAAGACCAATATAATATTATATTATTAAGACAATAAATTCCTTATTACGTTTTAACATCAAAGTGAAATTTTCATATCCATATCAAAGTAACTTAGAATACTTAATTTTTTTCTTTCATTTAATGCCTATTGGTGTTCCAAAAGTCCCTTTTAGAAATCCTGGAGAGGACGATTCCATTTGGATTGACATATAGTGCGACTTGTCAGATATATTGGGCCGTATGGAATTTCCCCATTCTCTCTCCAGATCGGGATATCCTCTGTTTTGCCCCAAAAAGTTTGATTAAATCATCCAAAATTTGGAGCGTGAAATACAATGAAGTGCAATTAGATCTATCCCTTGGGGGGTATCTAAATTAATATTATCAATTAGAATAATTTATGGTTGGCTTGTTTGGACCAATAAAATAAACTATCCAGGCTCCGTTTAGAAAAACCCAACTGATAATATAGCTATGATTACTCCTTTATCATATTCGATTTATAAATATCTATTTATAAATAATAAATAGGAGTAATTTCAAACTGCTAATAATAATCAATCGAATAATATGATGAATACGGTAAATACTTGGTGGAAAACATGAAAGGAATTGAAAAAAAAACGGAAGTTGTAGCAAAAAAGTGCGGTATTGGGGGCATTTGCCCTATATGTGCAAATAAAAATCAGGCAGATCTTTACTCGGAGTAGAGCACAAACCTAAAAGAATTGAAAAAGCCCATTCAGGAACAAGAAAATGACATCGTGATTTGAATTGGATTTCGATGAAAGAATAGATCAATGAGAAATTAGTTTGATAGGTTTAATAAATTACTTTTTATAGTTATAGGCAAACGGGTCAAAACTCATCTTTCTTGAAAAATGAAAGAAAAGCCCCTTCCTTAGAAGAGAAGCTAGAAAGGACTCATTATCAAAAAAGGAGGGCTGGAATCTACACATTGATTCTTTTTTCGCGATTTTCTTTTTGTCGAACCGTATGCATCAAAAGGCACATGTACGGTTCCTATTGGATAGAATTTTATCCTAATCAACCGACTTTATCGAGAAAGATTACTTTTTTTAGGTCAAGATGTTGATAGCGAGATCTCAAATCAACTTATTGGTCTTATGGTATATCTCAGTATGGAAAGTGAGACCAAAGATTTGTATTTGTTTATAAACTCTCCTGGCGGATGGGTAATACCTGGAGTAGCTATTTATGATACTATGCAATTTGTGCAACCAGATGTACAGACAGTATGCATGGGATTAGCCGCTTCAATGGGATCTTTTATCCTGGTCGGCGGAAAAATTACCAAACGTCTAGCATTCCCTCACGCTTAGCGCCAATGAGTTTTTATTTGAACGAAAAAAGAAAACTATGTCTTCGCCATATGTATGAAATATAATATGAATAAATGAAATATGAATATTAAGTAATAATATGAATATTAAGTAATAATATGAATATTAAGTAATAATAGCACGGCATTTCGAATTCGATATAAGAAAATTTTTTTTCTTGTTTTTGCTTTTAACATTAGATTATGTATCGAAAGAGTAGTATGAAAAAAATAGAAGGACAGTCCGATTTTATCTTATTCTTATCTATCGAGGTCCCATTTTAGCGTCACAAACTTTTTAATTTTTACACCAGAGGACTTTTAACATTATTTATATTATGAAAGAGTACGAAAAAAACAAGATTATATTCTTTTTTCATTATTCTTTTTTTTTTATTTGAAAAAAAAACTTTGGGATTGCTAAATCACCAATGAAATAAAGCAACCGAACCACCATAGTATTTCTTTTTAACTCCTACTAAAGGAAGGGCGATTATTGGATCATTTACCGATTTAGAACTAATATACTCTAGATGTTTCTTCGATGAAAGGGTAAAGGTAAATTCGATTGTGGAGCCGTGTGCAATGCGCAAACAATGCCTATACGGTTGTTCAATTCTATTTTTTTTTTTTGTCTTATTTTTTTTTATCCCTTCTCTTCGCTTTATCATTATCATACGAGATGGAGTAACCATTTATTATCTTATACTATCAGGGTAATGATTCATCAACCTATTGCTGCTTTTTATGAGGCACAAATAGGAGAATTTGTCCTGGAAGCGGAAGAACTACTAAAACTGCGCGAAATCCTCACAAGAGTTTATGCACAAAGAACGGGCAAACCCTTATGGGTTGTATCTGAAGACATGGAAAGGGATGTTTTTATGTCAGCAACAGAAGCCCAAGCTCATGGAATTGTTGATCTTGTAGCAGTTGCATAAAAAATAGCAAGAATTTCGCGTAAATCAAAATCACGATTTGAGATTTTCTTACCAGAGTTTCATATTCTATTAATATTAATATATTATACAAATAATTCATAATCATCCGAGGTTAGGATCGATCTAAACCGACCCATTATGCATACGATTCAGAATGCCAACTATTAAACAACTTATTAGGAACACAAGACAGCCAATCAGAAATGTCACCAAATCCCCCGCTCTTGGGGGATGCCCTCAGCGCCGAGGAACATGTACTAGGGTGTATGCGTGACTCGTTCAAATCGTGGACTTGGAAAAAAGAAAGAAAACCATTTTTCCACTATCCACGACCAGTACGGATAAATAGAATAGAATGGAAGAACCTCCTGCACTATCTAAAAAAAGATCTATCATATCTTTACTATTGTATATCAAATTTATGGTTTCCATTGCATTGGTGCAAATTCAATCATCTCAATTTTCAATTTAAAATGAGAAAGAATTCCCCATTGGTATCAAATGATTATCCGTTAAACAGGGGAAAACTTATTTAAATTAAAAGGCAAAAAAAATGATGCCCCTACTCTTCTTGGAAGAACGGACTAAGAGGGTCAGCCAATCAACTAATATTCATAATTAAATTAAATATCGTTACTGTATAGATAATCTCATTGTTGTGAAAGATCTATTACTAGATTATTCATGGGTAGAGCCAAAAAGTGTAAATTGTACAAGTTAACAATAACATTGATTAAATGAAGGAAGGGGCTCCGGTGTATAGAGAAGACCTTACCGTTTAAGAAGTAACCATAGAAACGATGGAACCCACTATTTTATTTCTTTATCCATTTCTATTTACTACTTGTTTTTATTTATTATGTTTTTGCTTGATACTGAATATCAATACAATTTTTTTTTTCTAGACATTTCGACTAGAAAAAAAAAGAACAAATCGTGGTTGGGAAGGTTATAGTAGCAAAGGCCGTTGGAATTATTGTTTTATACATTGGAAGAATCTGTTTTGTTATTCTAGAAAAGGAAAAAAGAATAACTGAAAGAAAAGAAATAAATTAGTTATTCATCAAAGTTCCCTTTATTCAATGACCAGAATTAGACGAGGATATATAGCTCGGAGACGTAGAACAAAAATTCGTTTATTCGCCTCAAGCTTTCGCGGGTCTCATTCAAAACTTACTCGAACTATTATTCAACAAAAAATAAGAGCTTTGGTTTCGGCCCAGCGGGATAGAGATAGACAAAAAAGAAATTTTCGTCGTTTGTGGATTTCTCGAATAAATGCAGTAATTCGCACGAATAAAGTATCCTATAGTTACTGTAAATTAATAAATTACAGTAAATTAATAAACAATCTGTACAAGAGACAGTTGCTTCTTAATCGTAAAATACTTGCACAAATAGCTCTATTAAATAGAAATTGTCTTTATATGATTTCCAATGACATTATAAATAAAATAAATAAAAATAAGGAGATTGGAAAGAAGCCAACCGAATTTTTTACATGAGGTTCCCTGGAGAACGAATTCCGGGAAAGGAAAGTAGAATAGAAATGAATATAATTAGTATAATAAAATATGATGATAATATGATCAAGTAATCAAACTGAGCAAAAACATTCAATAAAAAAAAAAAGATTTATTCGTCTTCCCCAATTCGTTTTTTTTTCTTAAGACACGACAATCAAATCTGGATTTTTTGATTTTTCGAGAAAACGATTAATCTATGTTTGAGTTCGGATTGGAATTTGGATTCAATTGAAGAATAAGCCTATTTTTTTCTGATTCTAAGACCAATAGTTCTTGCAACCAATTCGCTTTTTTCAAATTGTTTTTCATTATTAAGAAAGGGTAACAAAGATAAAATACGAGCTTGTTTTATAGCAATAGTAATTAATCGTTGTTGTTTTAAAGTCAATCTATTCACCCGTCTAGACAATATTTTTCCTTGTTCACTAATAAATCGACTAATTAAACTCATGTTTATATAATTAATTCGATTCCCCGATTGGATAGGGGACAAACGCCTGCGAAAAGATCGATTGGACTTGAGAAAAAGTCGCTTGGATTTATCCATGGTTTGTTTATTCCTTTTTTTTTCATTTCCAAAAAAAAATCCTATTTCGTTCGTCGGATCAAAAATTCTAATGTTTAGAATTAATTCTAATGTTTAGAATTAAGAAATAGGATTTTACTTGTTTATTTCTATTTAATATTTAAATAGAATATATATCCTAACATATTATATGTTAGTATGTCAGTTTTCATCTTCCTTCTAAAGCTAAAGGTGACCCGCAGGTGAGCGGTTCCATCTATTTCTTGATCTCCCCATGAAGTGTATGTTTGTAACAATAGGGACAGAATTTTCTCAATTCCAATCGACTGGGCGTATTGTGTCGATTCTTTTGAGTAATATATCTGGAAATGCCTGTTGATTTCTTATTACCACTGGTTCGAACACAAACGGTACATTCCAAAAAAACCCTTACTCGGACATCTTTACCCTTGGCCATGAACCTCCTTTTGGTTTTTTATTCACTCAACTCTTCTATTTTCCGATCCGAAGTCAAGAAGAAAGGAAGGAAAAAATAGAAGTTGCTAACTCGAAAGCAAATTATGAAGGATTTCGTTGCAACAAATATAGTGCAACGAATATAGTAAAAAAATTTAATAAAATAATACAATAAGTGTTAAACTTTATTTAGATTCGAAATTTAAGATTCAAATCACAGTACAGTATTTCATTTAAGTATCTTGTATGATATTGTTGCCTTAACCGTATTTCCACTTCCGTTCTCTTAATTTAATTGGAGTTAATTTACTTGACGACTGGATTCGAGTTCCGAGTTTCGCTAAGTTTGAATCCACTTTTCTTATTTCTCTTTTCTAACTTATTCTAATTAAAAAAGGGGGTGGGGTAGTAATCACAGATATTTAATTCTATCTCGAATCTTCTTCACCCCCCGGCGTTAATAACTAAAATGAAAAAAAAGGGAATGTCAACGCATCCGGGAAAAAACGATTGATCTCTATCAATAGACCTGCTAAAGCACCGAACCATAGAGTACTTATTACGGGCGCCACAGATAGATATGTTTTTAGATCTCGCATTTGAAATCCTCCTTCGTTAGTGTAATAAATAATGTTTATTGTATTATTGTAATACAGAATTTAATCCATATATGATCAGATATATATGTAGTTTGTAGTTAACGTCCACTCCTATTTGATTTGTATCCGAAATCCCTAATTCAAATTCAAATTCAAATATACAATGGTTTAATAAATAAGATTCTTCTTTTCTTTTCTTAATTTAATAAATCTTAATTTAATAAAAAAATCAAATATGTCCCTTTCCGCCCGAGTATTTATGAAATTTAGGGTGGGTTTTCTAATTTTTTTCATATTTTTTCACATATTTTTTTTTTCATATATATATATCATTATATTTATATATATTTTTTTTTCATATTTCCTTCCATATTCCATATATCCATATTCTATATATATATAAGATATATATATATAAATATATATAAGTTTATTGTTATTTATATGATATGGATATGAGATCAAAAAGTCGAAATGGCAAGATAAGCTGTGTATTGTGTATATCAATACAGAAAATGAAATAAGTATGTGGAAAAACAAGACAGGGATTTTCTACAATGACATTGTAAACCAATTGAAAGGGATGTAGCGCAGCTTGGTAGCGCGTTTGTTTTGGGTACAAAATGTCACGGGTTCAAATCCTGTCATCCCTACCTATTACTTCACCCCTGAGCAATAAT